AGGATGAATCGAAATATCGCTGCTACGCCAAAACTCGGCGCAAAGAACCAACCAGATTGCCCCAGTGGATAAATAAGGAATACGGAAACGAAAACAGCGATTGGAGCAGAGAATGAAATTGCATTATAAGGCCGCAATTGAACAGACCGAGCAAGTTCAAATTGACGTAACATGAAACCTATTAGTGCAAAAGCCCCATGGAGAGCGACAAAAGTCCACAGACCGCCTAATTGACACCAACGAGTAAAATCCCCTTGCGCTTCCGGGCCCCATAGTAGCAACAAAGAGTGTGCTAAACTATTGGCAGGGGTGGAAACTGCCGCGGTTAAGAAATTACAACCTTCCAAATAGGAACTAGCCAATCCATGGGTATACCAAGAAGTTACAAAAGTTGTCCCTGTAAACCAACCCCCTAAAGCGAAATAAGCACAAGGAAAGAGCAATAGGCCGGACCATCCTACAAAAACGAAACGGTCCCTTCGTAACCAGTCGTCCATAATATCAAATAGATCATTTTCTTCTTTAGTAACTCTACCAAGGGCTATAGTCATAGTGATCCTCCTATTCAATTACTTCAACCATTTCCGAGCACCTCATATCACTTCCAAGGCATACGATAGTTTGATTATCTGTGGACGATTTCTTTCTCGTTCAATGCCCTTTTTCAAAGGTCTCGAAGATAGAAATTTTTCATTTTTATCTATGGGGTCACAACCGAGGTCGTGGTAAATCCATGAATTTGATTCGATTAGTTTTTCTTATACTATAGAAATAAACATTTGAATTCAGCATTATTCCATGACTCCTATTTCAAAGCCTATCTTTTAAGTTAAGGAAAAATGAAAATAAAAGTAACCCCTCTTTTCCCACTCGCTCTCTATTGCATGGGTGGAAGAACAAAAATTGGATTCTGAAAAAAAAGAAAGATATTGAAAAAAAAATTGACTTTCGAAATCCATTTTTATGTGTAGCGGAAAGGAGTTGCGATTTCTTCTTATTCCTATAGAACATCTAGTAACAAGAATATGAAATCGTAAATAGCGAAAAATTCTTGCCTTGCGCGGTCTAAGTCTAAGGAAATACAAAAAATCCGCTTATACAATTTCATCTACATCGAATTTATATATCAGAATAGTGGATAGAGGCATCATTCAAGGAGTCAGGTCTACTTACTTTATCTTTCTTTCCAATTTTATGGTGGGTTTGATAAGAACCCTTTTTGTTTTGTTTATTTTGTTTATAAATATATTTTTTATATAACCTGCTTGTTTTATTATAACAAGTCCTATATGAAAATGCCCGCTGAAGAGAAAATCTATCTGATTGTTTCTCAGCCAATATCGAATTTTAGAAAGAAAAAACAAGAATTTTCTTCTTTTTTTTATTAACATTAAGAAAAAAGAATATAATTAAAATGGAATTGGCAATATAATTTTTATGGACTTTTGAAAGAAAAAGGAAGGATTTTTTGCAATCGTTATTTCTTGCCTCTGTCATATCACGGAAACCTTTCGATTTGGAACGGGGAGAGATGGCTGAGTGGACTAAAGCGGCGGATTGCTAATCCGTTGTACAATTTTTTTGTACCGAGGGTTCGAATCCCTCTCTTTCCGCCCCCTCGGATCATTTGGGACTTTCGAATTGGAAGGAATTCTGACCCCCGGATTTTCTCATAGATAAATGTACGAAACAAATCCAATTTGTAAGAAAAAATTCCAAAAAAATTTGGATTTTTACTCCTCACGCCCAGGATTACGTCCTGGGTCATTAGATAAGAATCCAAAGATAAAGAGGGAAACAAAGAATATCACTACTGTATAAACAAAAAGTTTGAGAGTAAGCATTACATAATCTCCAAGATTTTTTTTTAAGGAATAGATTACCCGTTTTTCCTTACCACACAGATCCACTAGGATGGGTTTTGTTTATTTTTACACCTAAAAATGCAAAAATCAATTCTGGAAAAAAATTGCAAGAATTGATTTATAATAAGCACTCTTATCAATATCAAAAATTAGGTTAGGTATTGTGTGGGTACCTAAAGGTACCTGCTCAACGTAGGTGCAGGGGGTGGGGTAGAAAGGCGGATCCCAATTTATTGCTGCAGCTATACATTCAATGTAGAAGAATTCGAATTTTAGAATCGAAGGTTCATAATATAAGACTTCTCGGCTTTTATTCATTTTTAGAATTTTTTTGGAATGAATACATCATTCAATTTGGCAGACAGAACAGAGTAGTAAAGATTTCATCGAAAACTTACAGCAGCTTGCCAAACAAAGGCTAATAGAAAAAAGAGTATAGGTATGACAGGCATAAAATCCACGATGGGGTTGAAAATGGCATAAGCTTCGGGCAATTTGGCGAAGAAAAAACTAGTCGGATAAAGAACAGAATTAAAACAGATACAGGTTAAACTAAGTATATTAGGCATAACAAGCATTTCGTTCTTGTAGAGTAGATAATTGGATTTTGATTGAGTTATTTTTCTAAGGGAAAAAAGAAAAGGCGGGTTCAAAATCCTTTTTTCTTCGGACTTTCCCAAACGCAAAATACCTCCTTGTATTCGCACTCTCAAATGAGAATGGAAGAAATTCGACTTTCATATAATATCTTAATAGAATTCCATGTAATGATCAATGCATTTTTTGGATTCTATATTATCCGCATGTCTAGAATCCTAGCAAGAGAGTATCCCTCATTTTTTATGTAATTGAAGTGGGATTGACGAATAACAAATAAACATAATAGTGTTTATTAGTGTCGCATAAAACCAGAAATGGGGCGTGGCCAAGTGGTAAGGCAGCGGGTTTTGGTCCCGTTATTCGGAGGTTCGAATCCTTCCGTCCCAGATTTTTTCTGATGAAACGAAAGATGAAATCATATTGTACCCCACACGAGACAAAAGAAAGTTTATTAAAGAGAATAATTATCTCTTATGAACTCTTAGATTAGATGCATTTCTAAGCATTCTTTTTCTTTCTCAGAAAACATAATCAAGTGTCAAGTCCAGTCAAATTGAATATCTTTATTTTCATGAAAAATTGGGTCTATCAGTCACATTCAGGATATGCCCCTACTACTACTCATTACTCATATGTGTTTTGAAATTCGAACTTCTTAGATAAACTTTATGCTCCATATCCATGAAGGGGGAATTCTTACATGATACATTTGACATCTAATGTGAAAGAAAAGAAGGACCCCCTATTTCTTTTTCCCGAACTAAAGAACTAAAGTAAGTAAATAAAAAGAAAATAAAGGGGGTATCCTAATTCTATATTTCATGGCCAGATTAAAGAATAGGAAGTTTTTAGTTTCAGCACAGGTCTTAAAACTTTTGACCAAGATCGGCTTGCGAAAAAAGAAAAAGGGTTTCTATTCTATGGATAGGAACTCCATTTTTGTATTTTAGATATTATCTGATTTGCAAATATCCATTTCTAAATCAATGGAATGTGAGGATTAGAGAGAAATTCATATATTCTGTCTACTCGGCTTTCGAATTAATTGCAAAAATTTTAAACTTGACGTAAAACACTGTATAAAAAATGAGACCTATCCCTTTATGATAGAGATAGATTTTTGTTGTATTATATTATTAGTAAAAAGGGCCCCTCTTTGGTTAAGCGAAAACCATCTCGATCTGCGATTCTTTAAATATCCAGAATGATCCATTCTGGTAAGGATAAGGTAAGAACTGTTCGTTGGATAGAATGGATTCCAAAAATCATACTTCTCCTGATTTTTGATTTGGAGTTGCTTCTTTTAGGTAAAAGAAAGAATGCTATAAGTAAAAGCAAAGGCCTTAATTTGACTTTACACGAAATGTGTTTTTTTTACTTCATTTTTTCCCTCTTTTGGTATTCGAGTCGAAGAAGTACGAGAATTCTATAACTACCAAAAAACTTTCAATCTTTTCATTGGAATAGTTTATTTAGTTAATAGTTAATTGTTTTTGTTATGGAAAAATATATTGCTAATCTAATTCTAATATAATAATTAAATTAATTAAACTTTTTTTGAGGTTGATAGTTTATTTGTTGGAGAAGAGTCGATCCTTCGCTTCTCATTTCAGGATTGACCATCTCGAGTCCTCTGTTGAGGATGGAAATTCAATAAAAAATAAGTCTTAAGCAAACTTGTTTATTCGTCTTTTTCGAACTATGTTTCCTTCATATGATAGAATATGGGTTTAAATAAATTGGATCTTTGCGGAGTCTTCCCCGATAAATACTTATTTCTTTTATCCATATTTCTCCATAGATAGCAAGTTTGAATTAGTATACAAAAAACTAAACTAAACCAATGACTATTCATGATCCCATCCATATTGGATCAATTCCCTATACCACTTTGCAATGAAATTAGAGGAATGTTTGTTATGGTAAAACTTCGTTTAAAACGATGTGGTAGAAAGCAACGTGCGACTTGAAGGACATGATCGATTGTGGATTTTGTTATCCATCATTTTCCATAGTAATGAAAATGCTCTTGGCTCGACATAGTCTGTTCTATTCGTCCCGAACCAAATTTGCGCTGGGTTGTTTGTAAGTAAATAGTACACGATGGAGCTCGAGAGGACAGAATTGATTTTTTATCAAGGGAAAGAATCTAGGGTTAGTGAAAACTAATAAATTAGGCCAACTTTGTCAGTCTATCCTTAATATAGAAATCGAAAGGTTAAAATAAGAAGAAAGTCCAATTTTGGAAGATTGGAAAAACTCTTTCAATTAAAAGTCTATCAGAATCAATCGCCCATATTCGATTTCTATAGAAGAGGGAAATGCTTTATCGAAGGAAATAAGAAAAAAAGGGTATGTTGCTACTCTTTTGAAAGAAAAAAGAATAGGAATTCCCGAAGTAATGTCTAAACCCAAGGATTTCACAAATCAAAGATAAAGAATTCCGGAACAAGTAAACGCGATTTTCAATTGTCTCAACAATAGAATTGGATCAGAATAAGGAATAAAAGTCAATTCGTTCGAGATGAGACAAAGAAAAGAGTTTAGAGACGACTCAAAAAATTTGGAAGGATTTTTCCTTTTAAGTCTGTCAGTCAAAATTAACCAACTTGAGTCATGAGTATAAATGAAATTTGTTTTTTCTGTAAGGAAATTAATGCAAGTCATAGTCTAATTTCTATCTACTTGTATTATAGACAGAAATTCGAATCTTTTTCTCGAGCCGTATGAGGAGAAAACCTCCTATACGTTTCTAGGGGGGGCATTGTTTAGCTACATCTATCCCAATAAGCTGTCTATCGAATCGTTGCAATTGATGTTCGATCTCGAAGAGAAGGAAGAGATCTTCGAAAAGTAGGTTTTTATGATCCGATAAAGAATCAAACTTGTTTAAATGTTCCAGCTATTCTCTATTTCCTTGAAAAGGGTGCTCAACCTACAAGAACTGTTTATGATATTTTAAGGAAGGCAGAATTCTTTAAAGAAAAAGAAGGAACTTTGAGTTAATTGAAGAACTAAATGAATAAAAAAGTAGGAGAGGATCACTAGTATCCCTCGTTGTTTAATTATTTAGACACAATTTGCCTCTTTCTTAGTCCTATTTTTGACTGGATTTATGTCGTGCCAATCCAACATAAGCCCTTATTTTATTTACTTTTTCTATCTAATTTGTTTTCTTACCATTGTATTTCCATTGACAAAGGTCTATTGAACAAATAGAATTTGTAGATAGATAGGTCTCTTTATCCTCACTCCATATTAGGTTTTTCTGTCTACACTTCGCTCAAATGATAGGGTTGTCCCTCTTGCATGTACTCTCATACAAGATTTCTTTATATAAAGAAATCTAAATTGCTAAAAAAATGACAATTTTGCTATCGTGATTGGGGCCGCTCCTTTTTTAACCTTAGTGAAATTTAGCCGGACCTGTTCATTTTGGCATTTGAGTGTTTTTAATGGGCGATAAAATCTTTCTTTTAATGTTTTGCTAGTTCAATGTTTTGACAGGAGCGTGCGGTGTAATTCCATTGATTTTTGGGTTTCGATCGTATCTAAGATCCTATTTTATCTGGGTTGCTAACTCAATGGTAGAGTACTCGGCTTTTAAGTGCGACTATGATCTTTTACACATTTGGATGAAGCAACAAATTCGTCCAGACTCTTGGTAGAGTCTAGAAGACCACGACTGATCCTCAAGGGTAATGAATGGAAAAAATAGCATGTCGTAATAAAATCAATTTCTTATTTTGGATTTTTGGAATGGAATAAAAAATTCCGATTTTCTGGGTCTAGTGAATAAATGGATAGAGCCTGGCTCCAATTCTGGTAAAATAAAAAGCAACGAGCTTAACTTCTTAATTGAAATGATTCCCCGATCTAATTAGACGTTAAAAATAGATTAGTGCCTGATGCGGGGAAAGGTTGGGTTTTCCTATGAACGGACCCTTGATTTTTTCTTTTTTTTTTTTAGAAATCCTAATTATTCTTGATTATGGATTGAAAAGGGATGTTATGGATTGAATGTGTAAAAGAAGCAGTATATTGATAAAGAGACTGGATTCCAAAGTCAAAAGAGCGATTGGCCTGCAAAAATAAAAGATTTGTTCTCTTTTGTAATTAGAACAAACATAAACTAATTGGATAGAAAAGGAAAAGATCTGTGGATTAGATTCCTTTTCCTTCCAGGGTTTGTATTAAAAAATGCAACACCCTGTTTTGACCATATTGCACTATGTATCATCATTTGAGAAACCGAGAAATGCTTCTTCTTTCTGATTCAAGTAGAAATACAAATGGAAAAATTGGAAGGGTATTCAGAAAAACAGAAATCTCGTCAACAATACTTCGTTTACCCACTTCTCTTTCAGGAGTATATTTATGCATTTGCCCATGATTATGGATTAAAAGGTTCCGAACCTGTGGAAATTGTTAGTTGTAATAACAAGAAATTTAGTTCACTACTTGTGAAACGTTTAATTATTCGAATGTATCAGCAGAATTTTTGGATTAACTCGGTTAATCATCCTAACCAAGATCGATTGTTGGATTCCAACAATTTTTTTTATTCTGAGTTTTATTCTCAGATTCTATCTGAGGGGTTTGCGATCGTTGTAGAAATCCCATTCTCGCTACGAGAATTATCTTGTCCGAAAGAAAAAGAAACACCAAAGTTTCAGAATTTACGATCTATTCATTCAATATTTCCCTTTTTAGAAGACAAATTTTTGCATTTACATTATCTATCACATATAGAAATACCCTATCCTATCCATTTTGAAATCTTGGTTCAACTCCTTCAATACCGGATCAAAGATGTTCCATCTTTGCATTTATTGCGATTCTTTCTCAACTACTATTCGAATTGGAATAGTCTTATTACTTCAATGAAATCGATTTTTCTTTTGAAAAAAGAAAATAAAAGACTATTTCGATTCCTATATAACTCTTATGTATCAGAATATGAATTTTTCTTGTTGTTTCTTCGTAAACAATCTTCTTGCTTACCATTAACATCTTCTGGAACCTTTGTGGAACG